GTGAAACTAAAAAAGATTCGATAATCAGTAATGGGATGATTCATGAATCGGCGATTCAAATTATATCTCGTGATTGGACAAATTATTCATTAACAGAAAAAAAACTGCAAGATCTGACTGATAGAACAAACACAATCCTAAATCAAATAGAAAAAATTACAAAAGCCAAGAAAAAGGGATTTATAACTCCAGATATAAATTTGAGTTCTAACAAAATAAGTTATGATGATAAAAGATTAGAATCACAAAAAAATATTTGGCAGATATTAAAAAGAATAAATGTTAGATTAATCCGTAAATCACATTATTTTATAAAATTTTTCATTGAAAGGATATACGTAAATATGTTTATATCTATGATTAATATTCCTATCATCAATACACAACTTTTTCTTGAATCAACAAAAAAAATTATTAATAAATACATTAACAATAATGAAGCAAATCAAGAAAGAATTGATAAAACAAATCAAAGTCAATTTATTTCAACTATAAAAAAGTCACTTTATAATACTAATATTAGTAACAAGAATTCAAATACTTTTTGTGACTTATCTTACTTTTCACAAGCATATGTATTTTATAAAATATCACAAAGTCAACTTATTAACTTATATAAGTTAAAATCTGTATTTCAATATAACGGAACATCTTTTTTTCTTAAGAAGGAAATAAAGGATTTTTTTTTTGTAACACAAGAACTATTTCATTCCGAAGTTCAATATAAAAATCTTTTAAATTCTGGAATGAATCAATGGACAAATTGGTTAAGGCGTCATTATCAATATGATGTATCTCAGATTAAATGGTCTAGGTTAGTACCACAAAAGTGGCGAAATATATTGAATCAACACCGTATAGCTCAAAATAAAGATTTATATAATTTATATGAAAAAGATCAATTAATTCATTACGAAAAAAAAATGGAAAGAGATTCATTATTGAATCAAAGGGATAATTTTCAAAAACAATATAGATATGATCTTTTAGCATATAAATATATTAATTATGACGATAAGAAGGACTCATCTATTTATGGATCACCATTACAAGTAAAAAATAACAAAAATATTTTTTATAATTACAACACACATAAAGACAAATCATTTAATATGCTGGAAGGTATTCCTATTATCCCTATCAATAATTATTTAGTAGAAGATGATATTATAGATATGGAGAAAAATCCGGATAGAAAATATTTTGATTGGAGAATTCTCAACTTTTGTCTTAAAAAGAAGGTCGATATTGAAACCTGGATCGATATTGATACTGATACTGCCACTAAGAGTAATAAATATAGTAAGAGCAGGGTTAATAAGTATCAAATAATTAATAAAATCAATAAGAAAGGGCTTTTTTATGTCACGATTCAGCAAGATCAAGAAATCAACCTATCCAATGAAAAAAGGGTTTTTGATTGGATGGGAATGAATGAAGAAATACTAAGTCGTCCCATATCAAATCTGGAACTTTGGTTCTTCCCAGAATTTTTGATACTTTATAATACGTATAAAATTAAACCGTGGGTTATACCAATTAAATTACTGCTTTTTAATTCTAATATAAATGAAAATGCGAGTGAAAACAAAAGAATCGCTGTAAATAAAAAAGGAGATCCTTTTATATCATCGAATGAAAAAAAATCTCTTGAATTAGAAAACCGAAATCGAGGGGAAAAAGAATCCACGGGCCGAGTGGATCTTAACTCAGCTCTTTCAAACCAAGAAAAAGATGTTGAAGAGGATTATACAGGATCGGATATGAAAAAATATAGAAATAAAAAGCAATACAAGATCAATACAAAAGCGGAGTTTGATTTCTTTCTAAAAAGGTATTTGCATTTTCAATTGAGGTGGGATGATTCTTTAAATAAAAAAATAATTAATAACATCAAAGTATATTGTCTTCTGCTTAGACTGATAAATCCAAGAGAAATTACTATATCCTCTATTCAAAGGGGCGAAATGAGTCTGGATATTCTGATGATTCAGAAAGATTTAACTCTTACAGAATTGATTAAAAGGGGAATTTTGATTATTGAACCAATTCGTATATCTATAAAAAATGATGGAAAATTTATTATGTATCAAACTATCGGTATTTCATTAGTTCATAAAAGTAAACACCCAATTAATCAAAGATACCGAGAAAAAAAACCTGTTGATAAGAATTATGATGAAGTCATTAGAAAATATCAAAAGATGACTGGAAATAGAGATAAAAATCACTATGATTTGTTTGTTCCTGAAAATATTTTATCACCTCGACGTCGTAGAGAATTGAGAATTCTAATTTGTTTCAATTCTAAGAATAGACATAGAAATGCAGCAATTTGTAATGGGAATAAGGTAAACATTCAAGTTTTGGATAAAAAAAGCAAAAAATATAAAAAACGACTTATTAAATTGAAGTTATTTCTTTGGCCCAATTATCGAGTAGAAGATTTAGCTTGTATGAATCGTTATTGGTTTAATACCAATAATGGCAGTCGTTTCAGTATGGTAAGAATACATATGTATCCGCGATTGAAAATTCATTAATAGTAAATTTTTACTATATTTCCCATACCATATCCGGTCTATGAGGACAAAGAGAGGCACATATGCATTGTCTTACATTTCATTCTGATACATGATACTAATTTAATGACATCTCAATTATATCTAAAAATGAATCGACAAAATATTCTTATTTTAGGTCTAATCTTTTGTGAGTGCAGAAAAACAACCATGCTTTTGTATACCTTTTCAAATCGAATTAAAAAATTTAAATCAAATTGATTAAATTTTATTAATAAAAAAATTAAGATTGTTGTATATACAAAATAAAAATGAGGGGCATTATTATTACTGATCAATAAAGATATCTATCAATAAAAATATCTTAAAATAATAAAGAGGGGGTAGAGAAGATTTCATTTTATGGTAAAAAATTCATTCATCTCAGTTATTTCACAAGAAGAAAAAGAGGAAAACAGAGGGTCTGTTGAATTTCAAATAGTTCGTTTCACAAATAGGATACGAAGACTTACTTCACATTTACAATTACACAAAAAAGACTATTTATCTCAGAGAGGTTTACGTAAAATTCTGGGAAAACGTCAGCGACTGCTGTCTTATTTGTCAAAGAAAAATATAATATGTTATAAAGAATTAATTAATCAGTTGGATATTCGCGAATCAAAAACTCGTTAATTTTAACAGGTATTTTGAATTATTTGATTTATGAAATCTTGAATTTTAATGAACTTTTTTTCGTTTTCAGCAATCCATAAAATAATGAATCGAGGAAAAACCTATGAATATACCAGCTACAAGAAAAGACCTCATGATAGTCAATATGGGCCCACACCACCCATCAATGCATGGTGTTCTTCGACTCATCATTACTCTAGATGGTGAAGATGTTATTGACTGTGAACCAATATTGGGTTATTTACACCGAGGGATGGAAAAAATTGCAGAAAACCGAACAATTATACAATATTTGCCTTATGTAACACGTTGGGATTATTTAGCTACTATGTTCACAGAAGCAATAACTGTAAACGGACCGGAACGGTTGGGAAATATTCAAGTACCTAAAAGAGCCAGCTATATCAGAATAATTATGTTGGAATTGAGTCGTATAGCTTCTCATCTATTATGGCTCGGTCCTTTTATGGCGGATATTGGTGCACAAACTCCCTTTTTCTATATTTTTAGAGAAAGAGAATTAGTATATGATCTATTCGAAGCTGCCACTGGTATGAGAATGATGCATAATTATTTTCGTATCGGAGGAGTAGCGGCCGATCTACCTCATGGCTGGATAGATAAATGTTTGGATTTCTGCGATTATTTTTTAACAAGAGTTGCTGAATATCAAAAACTTATTACACGAAATCCTATTTTTTTAGAACGCGTCGAGGGTGTAGGCATTATTGGTAGAGAGGAGGTAATAAATTGGGGTTTATCGGGACCAATGCTGCGAGCTTCCGGAATCCAGTGGGATCTTCGTAAAGTTGATCATTATGAGTGTTACGACGAATTTGATTGGGAAGTACAGTGGCAAAAAGAAGGAGATTCGTTGGCTCGTTATCTAGTCCGAATTGGTGAAATGATAGAATCCATAAAAATTATTCAACAGGCCCTGGAAGGAATTCCAGGGGGACCCTATGAGAATTTAGAAATACGATACTTTGATACAGAAAGGAATCCGGAATGGAATGATTTTGAATATCGATTTATTAGTAAAAAACCTTCTCCTACATTTGAATTGCCAAAACAAGAACTTTATGTGAGAGTCGAAGCCCCAAAGGGAGAATTGGGAATTTTTCTGATAGGGGATCAGAGTGGTTTTCCTTGGAGATGGAAAATTCGCCCTCCGGGTTTTATCAATTTGCAAATTCTTCCTCAGTTAGTTAAAAGAATGAAATTGGCTGATATTATGACGATACTAGGTAGTATAGATATCATTATGGGAGAAGTTGATCGTTGAAATGATAATTCATACACCAGAAGTACAAGATATTGATTCTTTTTCTAGATTAGAATTTTTAAAAGAGGTTTATGGAATTATATGGGTGCTTATTCCTATTTTGATTCTTGTATTGGGAATCACAATAGGCGTACTGGTAATTGTATGGTTAGAAAGAGAAATATCCGCAGGGATACAACAACGCATTGGCCCTGAATACGCTGGCCCTTTGGGAGTTCTTCAAGCTCTAGCCGATGGGGCAAAACTACTTTTCAAAGAAAATATTATTCCATCTAGGGGTGATAATCGTTTATTCAGCATCGGGCCGTCCATAGCAGTCATATCAATTTTAGTAAGCTATTCAGTAGTTCCTTTTGGCTATCACCTTGTTTTAGCAGATCTCAATATCGGTGTTTTTTTATGGATTGCCATTTCCAGTATTGCTCCAATTGGACTTCTTATGTCAGGATACGGGTCAAATAATAAATATTCTTTTTTAGGTGGTCTACGAGCTGCTGCTCAATCGATTAGTTATGAAATACCATTAACTTTATGTGTGTTATCAATATCTCTACGTGCGATTCGTTGATACATGGACATACACTTTTCTATATTCCCTCCTTTAAAGGAAAGGGCTTTTCTCTATTTCCTCCTTTCAAGGAAAGGGTTGGAATGAATTGAGTAGATATCTTCATTTTTTTATTCATTATTTGGATTGATGAACTAAATCAAATAGTTATATGAGTGAAAGAAAACAGCTTATCTATAAATTCGCAGTAAAAAGATTAAGTCTCATTTTCTATGTATAAGAGTTAAAGAGTTAAGCGGAAATAAAAATCAGCAGAAGAGACCGGTTCCCCCAAGATTGGTTGATTAGTCATCCTGACTTGAAGCGGGCTCAAAAGATCAACCATATTAAGTTTTCACTATCATTTGTATGTATTACCATACGGGGGGTTGAGCAAAAACGAGTGGATGGTTAGAAACACCAAAATATGTAAAGGATTAGTAACCGAGATTATGTAAATTTTCCAAAAGGACATTTTTACATAATATACAAAGAATACTAATTGGGGCTTTAAGTTGGTAGAAATGATCAAGCAGTACTCCCCACGACACGATTCCAATCCAGAGTATGCTCCTATCCACCGATTAAATAAATAACTATTGGAAACGAAATAATCCTTTACTTTCTTTTTATTTTGTAACCCTCTTTTTCTCAGAAATAGAAAGAAGAATAGGAATGAAAAAAAAGAGAAAGAAATCCAATTACACTAAAAGAATAAAAAAAATATCTTTTTTATTCTTTTTTTCTTTTATTCTTTCCCATATACATATTAATAGATATAAAATTTGTGTCATAATTGATGAATTAATATCGAATTATTTTTCGTAAGTGAAACCAACGGGTTATTGATATTTCTACAATAAGTATTTTATTGAACAGTTAAGTTATTACTGAACAAAGAAGAATTAAAATTATTAAAGAAAGGATGAGATCAATTCAGAAGTACTTTTTATTTATTATTAATTATTTAAATTATTAATTTAAATAATTATAACAGGCAGAATTAAATTGGTCTAATTTTGGACCGTTCGATAGATTTTGACCTTAATCCATCCTACAAAGATATTAAGATAAAATAATACTGATGCGGTCCTTAGATTTATTTCCGGCTTTCAAGGAGCCGTATGAGGTGAAAATCTCATGTACGGTTCTGTAATAGCGATGGTAACAGTGATGGTATCACCGACTATAATTATCTAACAGTTTAAGTACAGTTGATATAGTTGAAGCGCAATCCAAATATGGTTTTTGGGGCTGGAATTTGTGGCGTCAGCCTATAGGGTTTATCATTTTTATCATTTCGTCCCTAGCAGAATGTGAGAGATTGCCTTTTGATTTACCAGAAGCAGAAGAAGAATTAGTAGCAGGTTATCAAACCGAATACTCGGGTATAAAATTTGGTTTATTTTATGTTGCTTCCTATCTAAACCTATTAGTTTCGTCATTATTTGTCACAGTTCTTTACTTGGGAGGTTGGAATATCTCTATTCCGGACATATATATTTCTGAACTTTTTGAACTAAATAAAACATGTGGCGTTTTTGGAGCGACAATTGGTATCTTTATTACATTAGCTAAAACTTATTTGTTTTTGTTCATTCCTATCACAACAAGATGGACTTTACCGAGGCTAAGAATGGACCAGCTATTGAATCTTGGATGGAAATTTCTTTTACCTATTTCTCTAGGTAATCTATTATTAACAACTTCTTCCCAACTCTTTTCGCTGTAAAGGAACATTCTATACTCTATTCACAACTTGTTTCAAACAAGAGAAATAAACAAACCTAAAATTATTCATATATATATTAACGATATGTTCTCTATGGTAACTGGGTTCATGAATTATGGTCAACAAACAGTACGAGCTGCAAGGTACATTGGTCAAAGTTTCATGATTACTTTATCCCACGCAAATCGTTTACCCGTAACTATTCAATATCCTTATGAAAAATTAATCGCCGCGGAGCGTTTCCGCGGTCGAATCCATTTTGAATTTGATAAATGTATTGCTTGTGAAGTATGTGTTCGTGTATGTCCTATAGATCTACCCGTTGTTGATTGGAAATTGGAAACTGACATTCGTAAGAAACGGTTGCTTAATTACAGTATTGATTTCGGAGTCTGCATATTTTGTGGTAATTGCGTTGAGTATTGTCCAACAAATTGTTTATCAATGACTGAAGAATATGAACTTTCTACTTATGATCGTCATGAATTGAATTATAATCAAATTGCTTTGGGTCGTGTACCAATGTCAGTAATTGATGATTATACAATTCGAACAATTTCCAATTCGCCTCAAATAAAAAATAAGTAAATCTCTTGATTAAAGAATAATTTATAATTACTTTACTAATACTAAGATTTAGTTTTGATCTAATCTAAAGGAATAAGGTTTCTTTCGTTTTGTTTGGTCAATAACTACAAATACCAACTATGGATTGCTTGGTAAGAATCACATCTTAATTTGGATTGAAAAATATATTAATTAATATATTTTTCATTTTTCAAAAATATAAAATAGATAGTTTCGAATTAGAACTACTTTTTCAGATAAAGAATGAAGTTAGTCCAATAAGTGTACTTACATTTATTAATATCCCTTCGGATTTAATTAGGAATTGCTCAAAAATCATAAAAAATTTTTCCTGGTCGGGTCTCAATAAGGTCATGAAAAATATTTCGATTTATTTATCTCTTATTTTACATATAATGGATTTGCCCGGACCAATACACGATTTTCTTTTAGTCTTTTTGGGATCGGTTCTTATACTAGGAGGTATGGGAGTGGTATTATTTACCAACCTCATTTATTCTGCCTTTTCATTGGGACTAGTTCTTGTTTGTATATCCCTATTCTATATTCTATTAAACTCCTATTTTGTAGCTGCTGCACAACTACTTATTTACGTGGGAGCTATAAATGTTTTAATCGTATTTGCCGTGATGTTCATGAATGGTTCGGATTATTACAAAGATTTGAATCTTTGGACCGTTGGGGATGGGGTTACTTTGCCAGTTTGTACAAGTATTTTTGTTTTACTCATGATTACTATTACAGATACGTCATGGTACGGGATTATTTGGACTACAAGATCAAATCAGATTGTAGAGCAAGATTTGATAAGTAATAGTCAACAAATTGGAATTCATTTATCAACAGATTTTTTTCTTCCATTCGAATTCGTTTCAATAATTCTTTTAGCGGCTTTGATAGGTGCAATTGCCGTGGCTCGACAGTAAAAAATCTATAGAATTAGTAATAGCAATCCAAATTAAACTCTGTTCTGTTTTATTACATTTATTTCCCTTCAATTAAAGATTGGTTATGGCTAAAATAGAAATTATTTTATTAAAGCTATTCTATATATCAATAGAATATATTCCCTTGTTCCGTACTTTTTTTATTCTAGTCAATTGAATCTGTTGAATTGTTGTTCAGTTCATTTTTAAATGAATCAAAATTGCGAAGGAGTTGGTCAATGATGCTCGAACATGTACTTGTTTTGAGTGCCTACTTATTTTCTATCGGCATCTATGGATTGATCACGAGCCGAAATATGGTTAGAGCCCTTATGTGTCTTGAACTTATACTGAATGCAGTTAATATAAATTTCGTAACATTTTCTGATTTTTTTGATAGTCGCCAATTAAAAGGAAATATTTTCTCCATTTTTGTTATAGCTATTGCAGCCGCTGAAGCAGCTATTGGCCTGGCTATTGTTTCGTCAATTTATCGTAACAGAAAATCAACTCGTATCAATCAATCGAATTTGTTGAATAAATAGTCTTAATCATATAAATTCTAATATTCCTAAATTCGAATTACCATGACCATAATTATGTATAATACATATTTTCGAAAATCAAAGTATCTTGGTTCTATCGCATGAGTCGATCAAGAAGTAGATTGATTATAAAAATTCTGATAAATTATTGATTCATCTGGTGTTTAAATATATGATTCATTTCCAAGTTTACTAGATCGAAAATTTCTGACATTCAAAAATTTATAGATCCAATGTCGCATTCAGTAAAGATTTATGATACGTGTATAGGATGTACTCAATGTGTCCGAGCCTGCCCAACGGATGTATTAGAAATGATACCTTGGGACGGATGTAAAGCTAAGCAAATTGCTTCTGCTCCAAGAACAGAGGACTGTGTCGGTTGTAAGAGATGTGAATCTGCCTGTCCAACGGATTTCTTGAGTGTTCGAGTTTATTTATGGCATGAAACAACTCGAAGTATGGGTCTAGCTTATTAATACGTTCCAGAAAACCCTACTTGAATACATTTGATTTTTTTACCTTTACCGACAAAAACCCGCGCTCAAAAAATATTTATTTTGAGTACGGGTTTTTCTGGTCCAAGTTTATCTTGTTTTTACCATGAATTATTTTCCCTGGTTAACGCTAGCTGTAGTTTTGCCAATATCCGCGGGTTCCTTAATTTTCTTTCTCCCTCATAGAGGAAATAAGGTAATTCGGTGGTATACAATAGGTATATGCATAGTGGAACTCCTTATAACAACCTATGCATTCGGTTATCGTTTCAAATTGGATGATCCATTAATGCAATTGACAGAGGATTATAAATGGATCGATTTTTTTGATTTTTACTGGAGATTGGGAATAGATGGAATTTCTATAGGACCTATTTTACTGACAGGATTTATTACAACTTTAGCAACTTTAGCGGCTCGGCCGGTTACTCGGGATTCCCGACTATTCCATTTCCTGATGTTAGCAATGTATAGTGGTCAAATAGGACTTTTTTCTTCTCGAGACCTTTTACTTTTTTTCATCATGTGGGAGTTAGAATTAATTCCAGTTTATCTACTTATATCCATGTGGGGGGGAAAGAAACGTTTGTATTCAGCTACAAAATTTATTTTGTACACTGCAGGAAGTTCCGTTTTTTTATTAATGGGAGTTTTGAGTATTGGTTTATATGGTTCCAATGAACCAACATTAAATTTTGAAACATCAGCTAATCAATCGTATCCCGTAGCACTGGAAATAATATTCTATATTGGCTTTCTTATTGCTTTTGCTGTCAAATTACCGATCATACCCTTACATACATGGTTACCAGACACCCATGGAGAGGCGCATTACAGTACTTGTATGCTTTTAGCCGGAATCTTATTAAAAATGGGAGCATATGGATTGATTCGGATCAATATGGAATTATTACCCCACGCCCATTCTATATTTTCTCCCTGGTTGATAATAGTAGGCACAATTCAAATAATCTATGCAGCTTTAACATCTCCTGGTCAGCGTAATTTAAAAAAAAGAATAGCATACTCTTCTGTATCTCATATGGGTTTCATAATTATAGGAATTGGTTCTATAAGCGATACGGGACTCAATGGAGCCATTTTACAAATAATCTCTCACGGATTTATTGGCGCAGCGCTTTTTTTCTTGGCCGGAACGAGTTATGATAGAATACGTCTTGTTTATCTCGACGCAATGGGCGGAATGGCTATCGCAATTCCAAAAATATTCACGACTTTCAGTATCGTATCAATGGCTTCTCTTGCATTACCGGGCATGAGCGGTTTTGTTGCCGAATTGATAGTTTTTTTTGGAATACTTACTAGCCAAAAATATCTTTTAATGACAAAAGTATTAATTACTTTTGTAATGGCAATTGGAATGATATTAACTCCTATTTATTTATTATCTATGTTACGTCAGATGTTCTATGGATACAAGCTTTTTAATGCCCCAAACTCTTATTTTTTTGATTCTGGACCGCGAGAATTATTTGTGTCGATCTCCATCCTTTTACCTGTAATAGGTATTGGTGTTTATCCCGATTTCGTTTTCTCATTATCAATTGACAAGGTCGAGGCTATTATATCCAATTATTTTTATAGATAGTTTTTGTGAGTAAACGAAAAGATTAAACTGAAATCTCCCGATTTAAAAAATAGTTGATTGTACAATAAAAAAATAAGTATTTTTTCTTCTCGATAAGTTCAAAGATAAATAACTTAATTGGAATTATATTATAACTAGATCTATTTGGCATTTGTGAGAACCATTTGAATCAAATAATGGAAATGGAATGATTCAAATGGTTCTTGACGGTTTACATGAAGTTTTTGTATATATACACGTATGCCGTCCTATGTTTCTATTCGTCAAGTCCTTTATTCAATTCAATTAGATATTAATGTAAATGAACCATAACTATGCAACCCTATTCCTAATAGATTAACCCCAAAATAGCATATCCAAATTATAAGAAATCCCATTGAGGCCACAATTGCAGAATTTACACTTTCAAAATTTTTATTTGTTCTAATATGTAAATAAATCGCGAATACGGTCCAAGTAATAAATGCCCAAGTCTCCTTTGGATCCCAATTCCAATATGATCCCCATGCTTCATTAGCCCACACTGCTCCCGAAAGAATACCTACGGTTAAAAGGATAAACCCTAGACTAATAATACGATAACTCCACCGATCCAATTTTTGAATCAATTGATACCTGTAATAATTTTGAGACGAAATAAAAGAAGTGTTTGGTAAGACATTGTTTCTGTCGTTCACGTATTGAATCTCACCAAAGTAAAATGACTGATTTATTAAAGTATTGCTTTTACTAAAAATCCGTAGGAATTTTCGAAATGTAATCACTAGAAGAGCTAGTGATAATAATGATCCACACAAAAGAGCTGCATAGCTCAATACCATCATACTTACGTGCATCATTAACCAATGGGATTGGAGAGCGGGTACTAATATTGCGGACTGGTGGATTTCAGTTAAAAGACCAGAAGTAGCAAAACCTTGAGTAAAAATAACACTTGGCGCGGTTATTACGCTTAAATGGTTTTTTTTTTTTTTTAAATACGGAATCATATGAATAATAGAAAAACTCCACGAAAGAAAAATTAATGATTCATATAAATCGCTTAATGGTAAATGTCCAAAATACATCCAACGAGTAACTAATAATCCTGTTATACAGAAAAAAGTAGCTATCATCCCCTTTTCTGACGAATCATATAGGCCTACTATTTCATCGACTAATAAAGTTATCAAATGAATGGTAATTACAATTGACACGATCGAAAAGGATATATGAGTTAATATATGCTCTAAAGTTGAAAATATCATAAAAATTATTAAAAAAGGGTCCCTCAATTATAGGAATTGAAATCGGGAATTGAATTAATTATAGCACTTACTCCTTTAGAAGATGCCATGCCGCCACTCGGACTCGAACCGAGATGCTCTAGCACTGCTTCCTAAGAGCAGCGTGTCTACCGATTTCACCATAGCGGCTTATTCGAAATCATAATAACTTATTTTTATCCAATCGTCGAGATTGAAGGAATTTCTTCAATACAATATTTTTTTTAGGAAACCATTCAAATTGATGAATAAAACTTGTTTAAAAATTAGAGATTTTTCGTTAATTTTTTATTTTAAAATGTAAATTTGAACTAACAATGTGGTTTGTCGGAGGTTATTACTTTCTGCTCTCCTCAAATGTAACAGTTGTAACTAAATAATTTTTACTTCAATCCATGGATAGAACTAAAAACAATGTTCTGTCTCGTTTGCATTTTTAATCTAACATAATAAATTTCTTTTTTTGATGAAGAAAAAAGAAAATTTTAACATAATTTCAGTGATCCGCTCAAGATATTTATGGAAATATTTGCATAGTTAGTTTTGTATTAATCGTTAGGGATTTTCGTTGTGTAGAGAATTTGTGTTAAAATTTAACAAACCAATTAAGTTAGGTATTAGTATAGGTGTATCAATCATATAAAGAAAATTTCGATAGAAATTGTATCCTACTTTAAAAATACTTTATAAATTTTAAATTATATCTTATCGATCTTACAATCGAAACATAGGATATAAAATAGATCACTAAAAATTTGTACATTCGCCATATAATGTAATGACCTAAAAATGTAAAAAGGACTTTTATAAATTTAATTGGGTTAAGGAGTCTATTATAGTAATAATAATTTTGAAAAATAATGGTTTAGAAGATTATAAAACGCATTTTAACCTTAATAAAAAAGTGTAGTTTCAAAGACCTCTTCTCTTCGTTATAAAAAAAAAAAAATACAACTAAAAAAGAAATTTATTTTTATTAGTGAATCAAGTCGATGGGGAAAGTTATAATCCCCATCCTGAAAATAATAAAACATACTAAAACGAAAGGTGAAATCTTGTGCTTGCGTATATCCTTTTTTTTAAGTACCATTCATTTTTCGAATTCAGTAGACAAAAGAATTATTATCTATATTAGAAACGAAAGCAAAAAGATGTCTTCAAATTAAAGTAAATAAATAAAAAAAAAAAAAATTATATTATTTATTATATTGTTTGATTAATATTATTTATTTGTTACACAAAAAAAACTTTTCGAACTCCCGGTAGAAAGAGATTTCGCTAATGAAAAAGCTTTCAATGCTGCCCGATATCCCTTCCTTTTCCAAATATTTTTACGAATACGTTTTTTTGAAATAGAGGTGCGTTTTTTTGGAACTGCCATTAAAAAATTATAATAGGTTCTTCAGTTGGATGTGAAAGACATCTATTGTTTAAAATCCATTGTTCTTTACTATTCTCTATCTATTTATTCTTTAAATTATACTACCTTCATAAAATAAAAAGGGGTCTAAAAATCGCCTAAAATATTACTAAGAACAATAAGATCTACTATGCCAAATAGATTGAAGTCGATAAAATGAAAAAATACAATACAAACAAAAAAGGATAAGATTGTGCATTACGTTTTCTCTATATTTTCGTTGTGTTACATTTATACATGTAATAAACTAAATCAAAAAGTTTAATAACCCAACCCCTATTCCTATCGCCTATCTCGCTTAATTTTAAAAACTTAAATAATTTGATTTTCTATTATATTAATTTATTTAATTAGTCAAGCGTGAAGAAAGAGTACAACCATTTTATTATTCTCTAATTCGAATTAGACTAGTAGTTAATCTGTTAAAGTCTACAAAATACATAATTTTATATTTTTTAATTTATAAAATGCATTTTATTTGCCCTTTTTTTTTTACGTAAAATAAAATGGTAGATATCCTAGTATTTCCGAGAAATAGCTTTTGTTGTAATAGAAGAGAATAAAATTTGTTATAAAACAAATGGCTTAATGATGCTGAATAACCTATTACAATAACTAGTTTTTATGGGTCAAGTTATGGACTTTATGTATGATTCATATCAAATAATGTTTGGTCTAATTATTTTTCCTTGCTCTATAGATATAAATAAATTATTGTAATACGTAATAATTAGAATGAAAATTGAAATTTTTTAGATTTTCATAAAATTTTACTAAAAAATTTTATATTAACAGTTCAACATTAATAAAAACAAAAATACGTATGACCAATTATAGCCTCTTGATTTTTAATATTTGAAGTAGTTTACAAAGATTCAGAATAATTAAGGCTAAAAAATTCTATTTAAGTTTTATTTTATATATCTTAATTTTTTTATTAACCGAACCCCTTTCAAAAGAAAATAACTAAGAACCGGTGAATCAGAAACAATTAATTAATTAAGATAAATTCGTTTATTTCTTTTTTTATGGAATATATATATCAATATTTATGGATTCTACCTTTCATTCCACTTCCAGTTCCTATGTTAATTGGAGCAGGACTTCTACTTTTTCCAACGGCAACAAAAAATCTTCGTCGTATGTGGGCTTTTCCTAGTGTTTTATTGTTAAGTATAGTTATGGTTTTTGCAGCCTATTTTTCTATTCAGCAAATAAATAAGAATTCTGTCTATCAATATGTATGGTCTTGGACCATCAATAATGATTTTTCTTTAGAATTTGGCTGCTTGGTTGATCCACTTACTTCTATTATGTCAATATTAATTACTACTGTTGGAATTATGGTTCTTATTTATAGTGACAATTATATGTCTCATGATCAAGGAT